CAATCCCAATCAGCCCCTCTTACGGTGGAAGAACAGATAGCTACCATTTATACTGGAGCGAATGGGTATCTTGATCCGTTAGGAATTGGACAGGTAAAGAAATTTCTCATTCAATTACGTAACTACTTAAAAAATAATAAACCTCAATTCCAAGAAATTATATCTTCTACAAAAGCATTTACCGAGCAAGCGGAAACCCTTTTGAAGGAAGCTATCCAGGAACAGATCGAACTGTTTCTACTTGAAGAACAAGCATAAATTTATCATTATTTTTCTTAGTACAAGAGTCATCCTTGAGAAATATTTCTGATTCGAATCATTCAAAAAATATTTATTGGTTTGGTATAGACATAAAAAAAAATATGGAAAAAATTGCGTCCAATAGGATTTGAACCTATACCAAAGGTTTAGAAGACCTCTGTCCTATCCATTAGACAATGGACGCCTTTCATTCCTATTTTATTTTTTCGCATTCTTCCTTTCTCTTTTTTTTTAAGATTACATGGAAAATTTATTAGATAATAAAATGAAGGATGCATATGAAAATGGATAATGCATGTCAAATAAGGAATATGGAGCGGGTAGCGGGAATCGAACCCGCATCGTTAGCTTGGAAGGCTAGGGGTTATAGTCGACGTTGATTGATCATTTTTAACGTCTCTAATTCAAAACCGAACATGAAATTTTGCTTTCATTCGGCTCCTTTATGGAAGGCCCGTGTATTCCCAAAAAATGAGATCCATAACATCTATGTCGGCTTGAATGCATACAAAGTTGCTTGCTTTCTAGATGATCCCTCTAGAGGGGGGATTATACCAAATCTGTTTAGTCTAGTTACTTCGTTCCCTATTTCCACTCGCGGGATCCTGAGGAAAAGAATTTTGTTTCCACCGAGCTGAAATAATATGCCGATCGTTCTAGTAAACCAAAACCATCGTTTTCTAGCTATTTTGCTTCAATCTTTTCTTTATAACACAAAAATTAAAGATCTAGTTACGATTGGAAATAGATTTTTGTATCTTCATCCATAGATCCTTTACTCATACTCATTGAATTGGAAGATTTGATCCAATAAAAAAAATTATGCTTCGCGACTCCATAATCCCATTTTTTGTTATTCAAATTAGAATTGACCTTTGGATACAAATCGTGAGAATGTATATGATTCCTCAAATATACTATTGAGGGTAAAAGGATTAACCCTTTTTAAGAAATAAAGTTTTTAATCGGAATATGAAAAAAACCGAAAGATCCCTTAACTATTTAAGTTGTTAATAGAACGAATCGCACTTTTACCACTAAACTATACCCGCTACATATTCATTATTGTATATGAATGGATCATTTGTCGAACAAAGGAATGAGACACTATAAAGATAGCATCAAAATCATGAAATGATAGCGTTAACACCTCGTCCCGTCGGGGGACTTGAAAAAATAGGGTAAGGGCGAAAAGCTTATTTAAATAACATAACATAAAAGGAAAGTTAGATTATATTATTATTATATAATTATGCTTTTCCTTTGCTTGAAGTCATTACTAACAGTCTCGGCTCGGATCAAAGGAGTTATTAAAGTTGGGCCGTCAAAATGAGAAATTCCACATTTCTTTTTCAACTTTCAACTGACAGATCAGATCTTATGAATTCAGGACAATTCAATTTCAAGTATTCAAATAAAGCTTGTCCCTTGAACAAGTAAATGAGTTATATTATAACTATACTTTATAGTATAATACTATTATAATAATTTATAATAATTATATTATATATAATATAATAATATATAATATAATATATATATAATATATACTATAAATAATGCTAAAGAAATAGCACTTCTATCATAGGAATGGAAATTGTCCCTGTTCTTGCTTCAATAACAAGTATTTTGGATTTGATATCCAATCCTACATAATGAAATAATTTGATACATGAATGATTCATTAAAACAAAGGAAGTGATGTAATGGCCCGGCCAGTAATTTACTTAACCAGGCCGGGGTAATGATCCTTTCTTACAAAATAAAAGAAGTAAGGTATTTTTTCTATATCTATTGGTAGATATCTGTTTCAAATCATTATCGAAATTGAATTACTGATCAAATTCTTAAATATCTTATCTAAGATGTTATCCATTTTGAATATATTGTTATCATTATGTTATTATATCATTATATTATAATAAAGAAGGAAAATAGGGGTTTTTATCAACCTTTACTTCACGTGTTATATCACAAAAAAATTGAAATTTTCAATTGGGAGAGATGGCTGAGTGGACTAAAGCGGCAGATTGCTAATCCGTTGTACGAATTATTCGTACCGAGGGTTCGAATCCCTCTCTCTCCGCTCCCTCTGATCACTTCAGACTTTCTAATTTGAAAAAATGTCAATCTATTTCCTTTTTCATCATAGGTAAATTCCATACATAAAACATAAAAAAAGTTAGAAACTAAGAAACAACATAAAGAAAAAAGGAAAGAAAGACTAAAACTATTTTTTTTTATTCCTCACGTCCAGGATTACGTCCCGGATCGTTAGATAAGAATCCAAAGATGAAGAGAGAAACAAAAAATATTACTACTGTGTAAACAAAGAGTTTGAGAGTAAGCATTACACAATCTCCAAGATCTTTTTTTTTAGGAAATGGATTACCTTTATTTATTACATACACTATTTTGGCATGACACCCCAAAAATAAAAAAAAAAGGGGAGGGGGGGTTCACGAATTTATTTGTAATCTAATTCCTTCATTAAAAAAAAATTTTGCCACATCCACAGTCCAATCCATTATTTGGTATTGTGGGGGACTTTATAAAGTCCTTGTTCACTGGAGGGTCAGAGCGAAGAAATAAGTTGATCAAAATTTCTCACCGCGGTTAGGTTATTCAATATACAAAAATTTCTATTTTTGAACCGAGGGTTCAAAATGTAAGATTTCTCTGATCTTATCCCTTTTTTTCGAATAAATCATAAATTTCCCGGAATATGAAATATTTCATCGAAAACTTACAGCGGCTTGCCAAACAAAGGCTAAGAGAAAAAAGAATAAAGGTATGACAGGCATAAAGTCTACGATTGGATTGAAAAGGGCATAAGCCTCGGGCAATTTGGCGAAGAAAAAACTATTTAAATCAAAGGTCAAATTAAGACAGATAGAGATTAAACCAAAGATATTAAGCATAACAAACATTTCGTTCTTGTAGATTAGAAAATTGGATTTTTATTGAATTATTTTTATGAAGGAAAGCTGCAAAGAAAGGCGGGTAAAAAAATCCTCCCTTTTCCCCGAGCTCCCCCCAATCAAAAATCCTCCCTTTCATTCTCAAACGAGAATACAAGGAATTATAGTTTCATACAATATCTTAATTGAATTCTATGTAATGATCAATCATTTTTTTTCCATATTTTTATGTGTTGAATTCTAGCAACAATATATTTCATATTTTGGTTTGTATTGACGAATAACCAATACTAATATTAGTGTTTATTAGTGTCGAATATAAATCGAAATGGGGCGTGGCCAAGCGGTAAGGCAATGGGTTTTGGTCCCGTTACTCGGAGGTTCGAATCCTTCCGTCCCAGATCGTCTCCGTCAGAAACAAAAGATCCTTCTCTTTAACAACTTTCTGTTTAATGTTGAATACAATGTGATCCAATCCTTTGTTTTTGATTCTAGGAAGAATTCGGATAATTCTATCTTTTATTTCGTTTGGTTTCTCGAAATGCAATCGATTGTCTAGGTGGAAATAAAGATATCTAATAAAAAAAAATTGGGATGAATCATACACATTCCGGGAAAGGTCGTTCTTTTTAGATTTAGAATTTTTTTTTTTCGAGAAAAAAAGATCCTTTCATGATTGCCCATCCCGAATAATCTGTCGAAAGTGTAAAGCAAATAATAAACTCATTTATTTGCTCTTTTTATAAATCTGTTTCATTCCCATGTATGATAGAATAGGGGGTTAGGTTAAATAAATTAACCCCCCCCCCTCTCTCTACGTATAAATATTTATACGTAGAGAGAAAGTATGGATTATTATCTATCGGTTGAGCCAATGACTATTCATGATTCCATATTGAATCAATTCCATACTGGTTAAAAATTAAATTCTAAATCTAAATTAGAGGAATGTTATGGTAAAACTTCGTTTAAAACGATGTGGTAGAAAGCAACGTGCGACTTGAAGGACATGATCCACTGTGGATTTTTCCATCCACCATTTTCTATAGGAATAAAAATGCTCTTGACTCGACATAGTTTGTTCTGTTCCTGCTAAGAACTTAATTTGTATTGAGTTGATAAATAGAAATAGTACATGATGGAGCTCGAGTAAAAAGTCTTTTTATTCATTTATCGGGAGGAAAATCTAGGGTTAGTAACAATGAATAAGTTAGACCAACTTTGTAAGTATATCCTAAATATATAAATCGAAAGATTCAAATTCGAACAAGTTTGAATTCAAAATAAAGTAAAATTTGTCGGAATTTGGAAAACTTTTTCGATGTAAAGTGTATTACAAGGGAATCAATCGTTCGTATTTCTTTTCCATAGAAATAAATAACAAAAAACAAAAGGTATGTTGCTGCCATTTTGAAAGGAGTAAGAATCACCGAAGTAATGTCTAAACCTAATGATTTCGCAAAGCAAAGAGATAGTATTCCGGAACAAGTAAACGCAATTTTCATCAATTGTCTCAATAATTTTATTAGAATGAGGAAAAAAATGGATTCGAGACGATAAAAAAAAGAGGTTAGAGACGACTCAATAAATTTCTAAGGATTTCACTTCGAACTCTTTCCGAATTACCCGACTTGAGTTATGAGTACAAATGATATTTCTTTTTTTTTTTTCTGTAAGTGTAATGTAAGGAAGAACAAAAAGATAACTAAAATCATAGTCTAATTCATGCTCTTATGGATCCATTTGCTATTAGATACAGAAATTAGAATCATTTTTTCTCGAGCCGTATGAGGAGAAACCCTCCTATACGTTTCTAGGGGGGGCATTATTTATTTATATCTATCCCAATGAGCGATCTATCGAATCGTTGCAATTGATGTTCGATCCCGAAGAGAAGGAAGAGATCTTCGAAAAGTAGGGTTTTACGATCCGATACAGAATCAAACTTATTTAAATGTTCCCGCTATTCTATACTTCCTTGAAAAAGGAGCTCAACCTACAGGAACTGTTCATGATATTTTAAGGAAGGCGGAATTATTTCAAGAAAGAACTTCGAGTTAATTAAAGAAAAAAAATGAATGAATAAAAAGGGGGTTAACTAGTATCTATTTTTTAAAATTATTTACTCACAAGTTGCCCTTTTCTTGTTCTATTCATATTTAATTTGACATATCTTCATAGGGAACTTCACCAACAAATAAGTAGAAAATCTTGTTTATTTTATTGGATTTCTATTGATTGAATAAATCCGATGTTTTTTCTCCGCTTCACCTAGTCCTTATTTTTTATCTAAATTTATTTTTTATGTTGTGCCAATCCAACACAAGTCTTTACTTGATTTCCTTATTAATTAGTTTTCTCAATATTCATATTGACAATGGTGTATCGAAGAAATATAATTCGATCGATCATAGATAAATGGATCCGTTTATCCTGACCCACTATTGCTTTTTTCTTCACTTCAGCCAATGGGTTTTTATCGGATGTATTTTTATATTTTCTACAAGACGTATTTTCTTAACGAAAAAAAAAGAAGCGGTCTGTCAATTTTGACATTTCTATTCCGTTGTTTTTTAATCCGATCCGCCTTTTTTCGTATTTTGGTCTTTCTAATTGACCCTAAAATATTTCTTTTCGATTTCTTGCTAGTTCAATGTTTTGCTGGAGTTGTGCAATTCAATTGATTTTTTTTGATCATATCTACATATTTATTTGGGTTGCTAACTCAACGGTAGAGTACTCGGCTTTTAAGTGCGACTATGATCTTTTACACATTTTTGGATGAAGCAACGAATTCGTCCAGACTATTGGTAGAGTCTATAAGACCACGACTGATCCTGAAAGGTAATGAATGGAAAAAACAGCATGTCGTAATAATAAGAAAAATAAGAAAAATCGAATTTTTTATTTCGTATATTCTTCTTTTTTAATAGTAGAATTTTGGGTTTATTCTTATCGGATCATTACAAAATTTTGTTTTGATTTGTGTGGAGGAGGACAAAAGAAATTAACATCCATTTATAGTTGGGTCTAGTGAATAAATGGATAGAACCCCTTGGTTCCAATTCTGGTAAAAAAAAAGCAACGAGCTTATATTCTTAATTTGAATAATTACCCGATCTAATTAGATGTTAAAAATAAATTAGTGCCTGATGGGGGAAAGGGTTCTTCTGTGAGTGGACCGTTGATTCTTTTTCTTTTTTAAAAAATCCTAACTATTCCATATTATCGACTGGAGACAGATGTGTAGAAGAAACAGTATGCTGATAAAAAAAAATGGGTCCAAAATCAAAAGAGTGATTAGGTTGCAAAAATAAAGGATTTTTGGCCCTCTTGTAATTATAATGAGGATAAACCGTTCGGTTGGATAGAAGAAGAGATGAAAAAGATCTGTTGAGTGGACCGGGGGTATATATGTTTTTCTTACTATATACATAATACATACCCTGTTTTGACCATATTGCACTATGTATTATTTGATAACCCAAGAAATGTTCCCGCTTATAGTTCAAGTAGAAATGTAACTAAATGGAAGAATTACAAGGATATTTAGAAAAGGATAAATCTAGGCAACAACCCTTCCTATATCCGCTTCTCCTTCAGGAGTATATTTATGCACTTGCTCATGATCGCGGTTTAAAAAGTTCTATTTTTTACGAACCTATGGAAGTTTTTGGTTATGACAGTAAATCCAGTTTAGCACTTGTGAAACGTTTAATTATTCGAATCTATCAACAAAATTATTTTCTTTCCGTGGTTAATGATTTTAACAAAAATCGATTCGTTGGTCACCACCACAACAATTTTTTTTATTCCCGTTTTTATTCTCAAATGATATCAGAAGGTTTTGCAATTATTGTAGAAATTCCATTCTCGCTGCGATTAGCATCTTATTTCGAAAAAAAAAAAATACCAAAATCCCATAATTTACGATCTATTCATTCCATTTTTCCTTTTTTAGAGGACAAATTATTACATTTAAATTATGTATCAGATATACTAATACCCCATCCCATCCATATGGAAATCTTGGTTCAAATCCTTCAATGCCGGATTGAAGACGTTCCTCTTTTGCATTTCTTGCGATTCTTTCTTCATAAATATCATAATTGGAATAGTTTTCCCATTATTCCAAATAAATCCATTTATGTTTTTTCAAAAGAAACTAAAAGACTATTTAGGTTCCTATACAATTCTTATGTATCTGAATGTGAATTTTTATTAGTTTTTCTTCGTAAACAATCTTCTTATTTACGATTAACCTCTTTTGGGCTTTTTTTTGATCGAAGAAATTTCTATGTAAAAATAGAACATTTTC